TTTATAAAAAAAAATTTAATTTTACAATGAAAATGTAATGTTTTTTATTAAACTATATAAATAGAAATATAAACGGAATTTAACCGCTAAAGAAAAAAGTTAGCAGCTTTATCTTGAACATCATATTTCTTTAATTGGAATTAAGTTCAGTGATATCATTAACAGTGATAGGCCTCTAGTTTGGCTTCAATTAAATTTAAATAAGGGTGATATCACCAAATTTTTAGGTCGAAATTAAATGTAAATTTTACTTCTTATTTTGAGAAAAATTGAAAATTCAATATTTTTTAGATGCAAACTAAATGTTATATTTAACTATAATCCCAGATTTTTCAATTTAGGGCTTTTTGATTTCATTCATGATATAGTCCGGCTAATAAGATAAGAATAAAATACATTGTGGAGAAGAATATAATTATTAGATTTGATGTTTTAAAAATTATAATTATTGGGAGTAAAATTGCAATTTCGACATCAAAAATTAAGAAAATTACTGCAATTAAAAAAAATTGAATTCTAAAAGGTAAACGGGCTGAATTTATAGGATCAAATCCACATTCAAATGGGGAATTTTTTTCTCGATCTATAAAAGTTTTTTTAGATAGTATTCTTGAAATAAATATCATAATAGTTGAAATTAAAAAAATTATATATGCCATAAACGTTAATATTAATATTATTTATACTAAAAAAAATTAGACATTTTGATTGGAAGTCAAATATACTCATTATATTACATAAATTATCTTCCTCATCAGTAAATAGAAATATATAAAAATAGTCATACAACATCTACAAAATGTCAATATCATGCAGCTGCTTCAAATCCAAAATGATGAATTGAGGAGAAATGATTTAAATAATGTCGAAATAAACATACTATTAAAAATGATGTTCCAATAATTACATGAATTCCATGAAATCCTGTTGCTATAAAAAATGATGATCCATAAACCGTATCTGCAATAGTAAAGGGGGATTCTATATATTCGAATGCTTGGAGAATGGAGAAATAAATTCCTAAAATTACTGTAAAAAATAATCCTTGGAGAGTTTGGTTATAATTATTTTCTATTAATCTGTGGTGGGCTCATGTGACTGTGATTCCTGAAGTTAAAAGAATTAGTGTATTTAATAGGGGAATTTGAAGGGGATTAAATGGGATAATTCCTATAGGGGGTCATATTCCCCCTAATTCAATTGTAGGGGCTAATCTTCTATGAAAAAAACCTCAAAAGAAGGAAATAAAGAAAAATACTTCCGAGGTAATAAATAAAATTATTCCTCACCGTAATCCCATTGTAACTATAAAAGTATGTAATCCTTGAAAAGTTCTTTCTCGGGCTACATCTCGTCATCATTGAATTATTGTTAATAGGGTAATTAATATTCCAATTAAGAATAAGTTAATATTGAATTGATGAAATCATTTTACTAACCCTGAAACTGTAATTATTGCTCCTATGGCCCCAGTTAAAGGTCAAGGTCTAAAATCTACTAAATGAAATGGGTGATTAGAATGTGTTGACATTAAATTACTTCGCTAGAATAAAGGGTTCTAAGAATTGCAAAAACATAAGATTGGATAATAGATACTGCGAATTCTAAAGTTAAAAGGAGTAATTGAGTAATAATTAATAAGTTTATTAATGTAAAGGATATGGTAGGTCCTGTGTTTCCTAATAAAGTTAAAAGTAAATGACCAGCAATTATATTAGCTGATAATCGAACTGCTAAAGTTCCCGGTCGAATTATATTTCTAATAGTTTCAATACAAACTATAAATGGTATTAATAATGGGGGGGTTCCTTGGGGTACTAAGTGGGCAAATATATGTTGAGTGTGATTAATTCATCCAAATATTATAAATCTTAGTCATAATGGTAGGGCTAAAGAAAGAGTTATTGATAAGTGTCTTGTTCTTGTAAAAATATAGGGAAATAATCCTATAAAATTATTAAATAAAATAAAAGAAAATAAGGAGATAAAAATTAAAGTTCTTCCTTTATGAATAAAGGGTCCCAGTAAAGTTTTAAATTCTTTATGGAGAGTATTAATAATTGAAATTCAAATTATTGAAAATCGAGAAGGGATAAATCAGAATATTATGGGAATTATAGATATTCCTATTATGATTCTTATTCAGTTTATAGATATATTTATAATATTTGTTGATGGATCAAAAGTAGAAAATAGATTAGTTATCATTTTCAATTAAGATTTTTAGTGCAGATATTATTAAAATTTTTTCTTTTTTTTAATATTAAGAATATATAAAAATTTAAAAAATTAAATAAAATAAAAATTATAGAAAATAAGAAATATAATATGATTCAATTTATAGGTGCTATTTGAGGGATTAAAGAATATTAGTAATTTAATAATTTTAATTTGACATTTTAATGTTATTTTTTAACTAATTCTTTTTCATTAGAAGTATTTGTTAATTACTATAATTTGGTTTAAGAGACCAATACTTACTTTCAGTCATCTAATGAGATTTCACTAATTTTGGATACTCATTTGATAAATGTATTAGTGGGGACTCTCTCAATTACAATGGGTATAAATCTATGGTTTGCTCCGCAGATTTCTGAACATTGTCCATAAAATAGTCCCGGTCGATTTATAAAAAAATTTGTTTGATTTAAACGTCCTGGAGTTGCATCAATTTTTACCCCTAAGGATGGAATAGTTCATGAATGTAGTACATCTATTGCTGAAACTAAAATTCGAATTTGAGAGTTATAGGGTAGAATAATTCGATTATCTACATCTAATAGACGAAATTCATTTATTTTTAATTCATTATAGGGAATTATATATGAATCAAATTCAATTTTTTTGAAATCTGAATATTCGTAACTTCAATATCATTGATGTCCGATAGATTTTAAAGTCAATCAGGGGTTTCTAATTTCATCTAAGAGATAAAGTAAACGAAGAGATGGGAGAGCAATAAAAATTAAAATAATAGCAGGTAAAATAGTCCAAATTACTTCAATAGTTTGTCCTTCTAATAGGAATCGATTAATATATTTATTAAAAAAAAGAGAAAATATTAAATATCCTACTAATATAGTAATTATTGTGAGAATTATTAATGTATGATCGTGGAAAAACGTTAGTTGTTCTATTAATGGGGAAGCACTATCTTGTAAGTTAAAATCCGACCATGTTGCCATATTCTAAAAAAAGATATTTCTTTATATATGAATCTTAAATTCATTGCACTATTCTGCCATATTAGAAGTTAGATAATATGGGTAATTCAGAATAACAGTGTTCAGCCGGGGGGAAATTTTGAAGTCATTCAATTGAAGTAGGTATTTGATTGGAAAATAAAACAGTCCGTTGGGATATAAAGGCTTCTCAAATAATATAAATAAATATTAATACTCCAATAAATGATATAGTAGATCCGATTGAGGAAATTACATTTCATGATGTATAAGCATCAGGATAGTCTGAGTAACGTCGAGGTATTCCTCTTAATCCTAGAAAATGTTGAGGAAAAAATGTTAAATTTACTCCTAAAAATATAATAATAAAATGAATTTTTAATAATTTAGAATTTAAAGATAGGCCCGTAAATAATGGAAATCATTGAATAAATCCTGCTAAAATGGCAAATACTGCCCCTATTGACAGAACATAATGAAAATGAGCCACTACATAATATGTATCATGGAGAATAATATCAATAGATGAATTTGCAAGGACTACCCCGGTTAATCCTCCTACTGTAAATAAAAATACAAACCCTAATGCCCATAAAAGAGAAGGTCTATAAGAAATTTGAGATCCGTGAAGGGTAGCTAATCAAGAGAAAATTTTAATTCCTGTTGGAACTGCGATAATTATAGTTGCTGAGGTAAAATATGCTCGAGTATCAACGTCTATTCCTACTGTAAATATATGATGAGCTCATACAACAAATCCTAATAATCCAATTGCTAGTATAGCATAAATTATTCCCAATGAACCAAAAGTTTCCTTTTTTCCTCTTTCCTGTCTAATAATATGGGAAATTATCCCAAATCCTGGGAGAATAAGAATATAAACTTCTGGGTGTCCAAAAAATCAAAATAAATGTTGGTATAAAATTGGGTCTCCCCCTCCGGCAGGGTCAAAAAATGAAGTATTTAAATTTCGGTCAGTAAGAAGTATTGTAATTGCTCCTGCTAAAACAGGAAGAGATAGAAGAAGTAATAATGCGGTAATTCCCACTGATCAAACAAATAGAGGTATTCGATCAAATGTTATTCCAATAGATCGTATATTAATAATAGTGGTAATAAAATTAACTGCTCCTAAAATTGAAGAAATTCCTGCGAGATGTAAACTAAAAATTGCTAGGTCTACTGAAGACCCCCCATGAGCAATTCCTGCTGAAAGTGGGGGATATACTGTTCATCCTGTTCCTGCCCCTCTTTCTACTATTCTTCTTATTAATAAGAGACTAAGTGAAGGGGGTAGTAATCAAAAACTTATATTATTTATTCGGGGAAAAGCTATATCTGGTGCTCCTAGTATTAAGGGGACTAATCAGTTTCCAAATCCCCCAATTATAATAGGTATTACTATAAAAAAAATTATAATAAAAGCATGGGCTGTTACAATAACATTATAAATTTGATCATCTCCAATTAAAGATCCGGGATTTCCCAATTCTGCTCGAATTAATATACTTAATGAAGTTCCTACTATCCCAGACCATGCTCCAAATAAAAAATATAAAGTTCCGATATCCTTATGATTTGTTGAAAATAGTCATTTTTGCGGTAAAATGGCTGAATTTAGGCGATAGACTGTAAATTTATTTATGAATGTTAATTCTTTTATCAAGTATTATAGTTTATAAAAAATTTTAAATTGCAAATTTAAAGAAAAATTATTATTTTAATACTTTTATATTTTAATAAAATTTATTTAAGGCTTAAAGTAAGTCCTTCTTTATTTATAGCTTTGAAGGCTATGGGTTTTATTTTAACCTAAATCCTTTTAATAAAAATTTAATAGAATTGAGTAGATGATTAGTCCATTAATTGAAATAAATGATGTTAGATTAATTATAATTTTATTTTGGTTTATTTTATTTTTTAAATTAAAGTTTATTTCATGTGAATTGATTATTAGTCTTGAGTATATTATTCGAATGTAGAAGAATAGTGTGATTAAATTTATTAAAATTATTAATAAAATAATAAATAAAAAATTAATTCTTATATTTTGAATAATTATTCATTTAGGTAGGAATCCTAGAAATGGGGGGAGTCCCCCTAAGGATAGTATATTTATAAATATAGTAAATTTAATTATATATATATTGTAATTTATATTAAAAATTTGTTTTAAAAAAAAGATTTTTATTTTATTTAATATTAAAATAATAGATATAGAGATAATAGAGTAAATTATAAAATATATTATTCAAATTGATTGATTAATTATTATTGCTGAAATTATTCATCTAATATGATTAATTGATGAGTATGTTAAAATTTTTTGTATAGAAATTTGATTTAGTCCTCCTATTCTTCCAATAAATCTTGAAATTAAAATAATAAGGTATATAAATAGGTTATGTTTAATAATATATGATAAAATAATAAATGGGGCGATTTTTTGTCAAGTTATAAGAATTAGGGAATTTATTCAATTTAATCCTTCAATTATTTCAGGAAATCAAAAATGGAAAGGTGCAGCCCCCATTTTTATTATAATAGAGGAATTTATTATAATAGAAAATATATTATTTAAATTTAAAAAATTATTTCTTTTATTTATTATTATAATTATAATAATAGAAAATAAGAAGATTGATGATGCTAAAGTTTGAACAAGAAAATATTTAATAGAAGATTCAGAAGATACAGAATTATTATTTATTTTAATAATGGGGATAAAAGAAAGAAGGTTAATTTCTAGTCCTATTCATATTCCTAGTCATGATTGAGAAGAAATAGTTATTATTGTCCCTATGAATAATGATACAATGAAAATTATTTTATAAAAATTAAAAATTAAAAAGAAAAGAATTATAATCTTTATATTTAGGGTATGAACCTAAAAGCTTTATTAGCTTATCTTTTTACATTTTAGTATATGATGTATAAAAGTTTTTGATTCTTTAGGAAATAGTTTAATTCTATTAAATGTAATCTTATTAATTAATAATAATTATACTAAAAATCATTAATTTGTATTAATTAAAACTATTAGTTATTATTTAATTATACTAAAAATAATTAATTTGTATTAATTAAAGTTATTAGCTATTATTTAATTATACTAAAAATAATTAATTTGTATTAATTAAAGTTATTAGCCATTATTTAATTATACTAAAAATAATTATTTATATTTAAAATCAATTCATAATTTCAATTATTGTATAAATTCTTCAACACAGGTTTATAGGGGAGTAAACCATTTAAAATCAATTCATAATTTCAATTATTGTATAAATTCTTCAAYACAGGTTTATAGGGGAGTAAACCATTTAAAATCAATTCATAATTTCAATTATTGTATAAATTCTTCAATACAGGTTTATAGGGGAGTAAACCATTTAAAATCAATTCATAATTTCAATTATTGTATAAATTCTTCAATACAGGTTTATAGGGGAGTAAACCATTTAAAATCAATTCATAATTTCAATTATTGTATAAATTCTTCAATACAGGTTTATAGGGGAGTAAACCATTTAAAATCAATTCATAATTTCAATTATTGTATAAATTCTTCAATACAGGTTTATAGGGGAGTAAACCATTTAAAATCAATTCATAATTTCAATTATTGTATAAATTCTTCAAYACAGGTTTATAGGGGAGTAAACCATTTAAAATCAATTCATAATTTCAATTATTGTATAAATTCTTCAATACAGGTTTATAGGGGAGTAAACCATTTAAAATCAATTCATAATTTCAATTATTGTATAAATTCTTCAATACAGGTTTATAGGGGAGTAAACCATTTAAAATCAATTCATAATTTCAATTATTGTATAAATTCTTCAATACAGGTTTATAGGGGAGTAAACCATTTAAAATCAATTCATAATTTCAATTATTGTATAAATTCTTCAATACAGGTTTATAGGGGAGTAAACCATTTAAAATCAATTCATAATTTCAATTATTGTATAAATTCTTCAATACAGGTTTATAGGGGAGTAAACCATTTAAAATCAATTCATAATTTCAATTATTGTATAAATTCTTCAATACAGGTTTATAGGGGAGTAAACCATTTAAAATCAATTCATAATTTCAATTATTGTATAAATTCTTCAAYACAGGTTTATAGGGGAGTAAACCATTTAAAATCAATTCATAATTTCAATTATTGTATAAATTCTTCAAYACAGGTTTATAGGGGAGTAAACCATTTAAAATCAATTCATAATTAATGGGGGTAAAAACTATACATAATTTATTCTATCAAAATAACCCTTTTAAATCAGGCACCTCATTTATATTTTATTTAGATATTTTATAACCGTTATTATTAGATTTATAAAAAGTTTAAAAATATTTAGTTAATAAAATTTTGTACGAAATTTCTTTAAATTATTGATAAAAATATGAAAAAATTTTATTAATCGATAAAAAAAAAATTTTTGTTGATTTCAATATCCTAAAAATTAGAAAAAAATCAAAAAAAAATTAGGGGTAATTCTTGTAAAATCGGGAAAAAATCGGGAAAAATCGGGAAAAATCCTGGAAAAGGTGGGTAAAAATCGGGTAAAAATCGTAAAAAATCGGTAAAAAATCCCGAAAAATCGGGATTTTACCCCCAAAATCGGGGTTTTTCGGCATTCTTTTTGTTATTAAATGTTTATATATTATATAATTAATAGATAGATATATATATATAAATATTTAATATATATATATCCTCTTATTAAATGTTAAAAAATCTTTTAATATATATGTATTTCCATTAATATATAAGATTTTATTAAATATAGATATTTATTAATATATAAAAAAAATAGGATTTATTAATCCTTCACGGAATTTTATTATATATAGGACCCTATTGATATCCAAGAGTTTAATTTAAAAAGAAAAAAATTAGTAAGGATATAAAGATTTACTATTATAATAAAAATTGTTATATTTATAAATAAATTAAATAAATATATATATATAATTAAATATACTAATGTATTTTATATAATTATATAATTGTATATAATATATTTATATATATATAAATTATTTATTATAATAAAAATTTATATATATAATATTCATATATTTATATAATATAAAATATTTGATTTATATTTATTAATTAATAAATGTTTAATGATAAATCATTATTTTATTAATTAAAAAAATATATATATNAAAAAAAAAAGTTAGATAGAAATTGGAAGTTTGTATTTAAATTTCTTTTATTATTAAAATCTGTATATTCTCTTAAATTATTAATAATTTGATAAAATTTAATTAAAATATAATTATTAAAATTTATTAGATTTTTTTTAATTTATTAATAATTAATTAAAATATTAATTTTTAATAAAATAATTTTATTAGAATAAATTTTTATTTTTAATAATTTAATTAATTAAATAAAATTTAATAATTTTATTTATTATATATAAATGTTTATATTTAATTAAATAAGATATATAAATTAAATTAATAAATTAAAATTATTAATTTAAAGTATTATTATTTAAATTTAAATTTTGGTTCTGTGGTTTATTTTTAATAATATATAATAATTTTTTTTAGTAAAATTAAATCAAAAAAATTTTGTAATAATAAAAATAAATATAAAAAAAATAATTAATAGGTTGTTAGATTTATTAAAATAAAATATAAAAATTAACTAGGGGACAAAAATGGTTAATTGTTAAAATAAAAATAATTCTCTTAAGTATTATTTTTATATTTTATATGAAAATAAGTTAATTTTTATTTAGTTAATTTTTTAAGTATTTTTTTAATTTGGGGTAATTAAATCAATTCATAATTTCAATTGGTTAATTTTTTATATTTTATAAAATAAAGTTTAATTTTGGTTTAAAGGTTTATTTTATTTTTTATTTACATGTAAATTTTAGTGGGGATTAAAATTTAATTTAAATAATTATTTTTATTTTTTTTATTCGCAGTATGGGGTTTTATTAAATTTAAGAAATTAAGAATTATAAATTAATTTTAGTATTAACAAAATTTGTGCCAGCAGTTGCGGTTATACAAGAAATATAAGTAAATTTTATTGATTATTAATTAGATGATTTTATTTTATTTAAAATTAAATTTTTAAGGTGAAATTTTAAATTTATAATATTTATAATAAAAAATATTGATATTAAGAAATTTTATTTATAAACTAGGATTAGATACCCTATTATTTAAAATTTAAATTTATTATCAAAGTAGTATTAGTTAAGTTCTTTAAATTTAAAAAATTTGGCGGTATTTTAGTCTTTTCAGAGGAACCTGTTCTGTAATTGATAGTCCACGATAAATCGTATTTTATTTAATTAATTTGTATATCGTCGTTATTAAATATTTTATAAGAATAATAATATTTAAGAATTTACATTAAAAAATATTTCAGATCAAGGTGCAGTATATAATAAAATAGAAATGGGTTACAATAAATTTATTTAAAATGAATTTTTATATGTAAATGTATTTTGAAGGAGGATTTGAAAGTAATAATATTTATAAAAATTTTATGATTATAGCTCTAAAATGTGTACATATCGCCCGTCGCTCTTACATTAAAATAAGATAAGTCGTAACAAAGTAGATGTACTGGAAAGTGTATCTAGAATTTCAAATTAAAGCTTAAAAATTAAAGCATTTTATTTACATTAAAGAGAAATTGTGAGATTCAATATAATTTGAAATTTAATTATTATAATTGTTGATTGTTTTATTTTATTAATAAAAGTAATTTTAAAAATAATAATTTTTAGTATATATTATAGAAAAAATGTAATTAATTATAGATAATTAGTATTGTAAAAGATTTATGAAATATATTTTTATTTAAAAAAAGTATAATTATTTTTTTTTACCTTGTGTATCAGGGTTTATTAAATAAAAATTATTAATTTTAATTTTCCCGATTTTAAGAGAGAGATTAAATAATTTCAATTATTGTAAAAAAAATATTGATAATTATTTATTAGAAATGAAATGTTATTCGTTCTTAAATATATCTGGTTTATTTAGAAATAAATTTAATTTATTTTATTTAATTTTATTAATTTATTTTTTAAAAAATTTATAAATTTAATAATAAATAATTAAAGGGATAAGCTTTTAATTAAATTTCTAAAATTTTTTTTTTATTTAAAATATATAGGTTTAGAAATATTCATTTTTTATAATTTGTTATAATTATTTTTAGTTTAAATATAATTTAAAATCAATTTAGTTTATTATAAATAAATAATTTTTAATTTTTAAAAATTAATTATAATGGTAGAATTAGTATATTTATATATTTAAATAATAAATATTTAAAGATAATTAAAAGGAATTCGGCAAATATTTTATTCGCCTGTTTAACAAAAACATGTCCTTTAGGATAATAATTTAAGGTCTAATCTGCCCACTGATTAATTAAATGGCCGCAGTAATTTGACTGTGCAAAGGTAGCATAATCATTAGTTTTTTAATTAAAAGCTTGTATGAATGATTGGACGAGATAAAATCTGTCTCTTAATTAAAATTAGAATTTAATTTTTAAGTTAAAAAGCTTAAATTTTTATGAAAGACGAGAAGACCCTATAGATCTTAATTTATATATGTTATAATTTTTATAAAGATTATTTTATTATTTATAATTTTATAAATTTTATTGGGGTAATAAAAAGATTAGAGTAATTCTTTTTTAATTTTTACAATTATTATTGATTATAAGATCCTCTATTAGTGATTAAAAGATTAAGTTACCTTAGGGATAACAGCGTAATTTTTTTAAAGAGTTCATATCGATAAAAAAGATTGCGACCTCGATGTTGGATTAAAAGTAATTTTAGGTGCAGAAGTCTGAAGTTTTGGTCTGTTCGACCATTAAATTTTTACATGATCTGAGTTCAAACCGGTGTAAGCCAGGTTGGTTTCTATCTTCATATATATAATTTATTTTAGTACGAAAGGACCGGATATTTAATAAATTATTTTTATTTTTGAATTAAATTATTACTTTGGCAGATTAGTGTGATGAATTTAGGGTTCATTAATGTAATAATAATTACAAGTAATATTGTTTGTAAAGGATTTATTGTTTATATTTATTTGTTTATTATTATTATTAATTTGTGTTTTAGTTGGAGTGGCTTTTTTAACCCTTTTGGAGCGAAAAGTTTTAGGTTATATTCAAATTCGTAAGGGTCCTAATAAGGTTGGATTTATAGGTATTCCCCAGCCTTTTAGAGATGCAATTAAATTATTTTCTAAAGAACAGGTATTTCCAATTTTGTCAAATTATATTATATATTATTATTCTCCTATTATTAGATTGTTTTTATCTTTATTGATGTGAATTTTAATACCTTATATAATTGGTTTATTTAGATTTAATTTGGGTATGTTATTTTTTTTATGTATTACTAGATTAGGAGTTTATACAGTAATAGTAGCTGGTTGATCTTCAAATTCAAGATATTCTTTATTAGGGGGAATGCGAGCTGTTGCTCAAACAATTTCTTATGAAGTAAGTTTAGCTTTAATTTTTATATCTTTTATGGTTTTAATTGGGAGTTTTAGTTTGTTAGATTTTTATAAATTTCAAGAATTTATTTGAATATTATTTTTGAGTTTTCCATTAGCTATAATTTGATTTGTTTCAAGATTAGCTGAAACTAATCGAACTCCTTTTGATTTTGCTGAAGGTGAATCTGAATTAGTTTCAGGGTTTAATGTTGAATATAGAAGAGGGGGATTTGCATTAATTTTTTTGTCGGAGTATTCTAGAATTTTATTTATAAGAATATTATTTTGTGTTTTATTTTTAGGTAGAAATTTATTTTCTTTATTATTTTATATTGAGTTAGTTTTTATTTCTTTTTTATTTATTTGAGTTCGGGGAACTTTGCCCCGATTTCGTTATGATAAGTTAATATATTTAGCTTGAAAAGTATTTCTTCCAATTTCTTTAAATTTTTTAATATTTTTTATGGGAATAAAGATTTTTATATTTTCTATAATAATTTAGTGAATTTTTTTTAGTAAAGTTAATAGAGGGTTTAACTCTTTATTATGTTTTCAAAACATATACTTATACAAGTTCAATAACTAAAAGATTATTTTATCTCATATTTTTAAAATTAATGGATTTAAAATGAAATATAAAAAGTAAATAATTGTTAAAATTTGTCCTGTAATAATAAAAGGTTCTTCAACTGTTCGTATTCCGATTCAGGTTAATAGAATTATGATTATAAAAAACGTTCAAAATAAAATTTGATTGATGGGATAGAATTTTATTCTTTTAAATTTTCTTTTATTTGAAAATGGTAAGATCATTAGAATTAGAATAGATATAATTAAAGCAATTACTCCTCCTAGTTTATTGGGAATAGATCGAAGAATAGCATAAGCGAATAAAAAGTATCATTCTGGTTGAATATGGATTGGGGTTACTAGGGGGTTTGCTGGGATAAAATTATCAGGATCTCTTAGAAAGTAAGGATTTAATAAGGTTAATATAGATAAAATTATTAAGATTAATACGAATCCTATAATATCCTTAAATGTAAAGAATGGGTGAAATGGAATTTTATCTAAATTTCTATTAGTTCCTAAGGGATTATTTGATCCAGTTTGATGAAGAAATAATAAATGGATAATAACTAATGCTAAAATAATAAATGGTAGTAAAAAGTGAATTGAAAAAAATCGTGTAAGAGTTGCATTATCTACTGCAAATCCCCCTCAAACTCATTGAACTAATATAGTTCCGAGATAAGGTATTGCTGATAGAAGATTTGTAATTACTGTGGCTCCTCAAAATGATATTTGTCCTCAAGGTAAAACATATCCTATAAAAGCTGTACCTATTACTATGAATAAAATAATAATTCCGATTATTCAAGTTTCTATTAGTTTATAAGATCCGTAATATATCCCTCGTCCAATATGAAGATAAATGCAAATAAAAAAAAAAGAAGCTCCATTGGCATGAATAGTTCGTATTATTCATCCGTAATTAACATCTCGACAAATATGATTTACTCTAAAAAAAGCTATTTCTATATTAGCAGTATAGTGTATAGATAAAAAAATTCCAGTTATAATTTGAATTCTTAAACATAGACCTAGTATTGATCCAAAATTTCATCATAATGAAATATTAGAGGGAGATGGGAGGTCAATTAGGGAATTGTTTATAATTTTAATTAATGGGTGTTTAATTCGTATGGGTTTTTTCATTAAAATTTTTGTCGAAGAGATCCTTGATTAGATTTGGTAATTTTTACTACTGCAATTAAAGTGATTAATAAATAATTTATAAGTATGATTGTAATTATTGAATTAGGATTGTTATAAAAAATTATAAGTGAATTAATATTTTCATTTTTATATAAAATAAAGTTAGAGATATTCTCTATTAGGTTATTATTTTTAAATATGGGGTTTATTATAAATTGATCGATATTAAAAGTTAGGGCTGCAATAAAAAATATTAATATAGAAATAATAATAGTTTTATTTGAAAATTTAAATTTTTCATTTGATGCTAGTCTTGTTATATATATAAATAATACTAATATTCCCCCTACTATAATAATAAATAGAATATAGGAAAATCAAAATCTATAAGAGTAAAATCCTGAGATTAGAGAAATAGAAATTGTTTGAATTATTAAAATTAATCCTATAGATATTGGGTGATTTATTAATAAAAATATAATTGTTATTATAAAATTAATTGATATTAAAATTGAAAAAATATCAGAAAATAGTTTAATTAAAATATTAATTTTGGAGATTAAAGATAAAATTTTATTTTTTTTTCTGAAGTTTTAAAAGAGAAATTCTTATTTTTGATTTACAAGACCAATATTTTTATTAAATTATTAAAACTTATTTTATTGATTTTAAATGCTTTTATTTTTTTTTTAATATTTTTTAGAGGTTTGATTGTTTTTTCTTCTAAACGCAAGCATTTATTATTGATATTATTAAGAATAGAATTTATAATTTTATCATTGTATATATTATTATTTATTTATTTATCAAATTTTGATTATGAATTTTATTATAGAATAATGTTTTTAGTTTTTTGTGTATGTGAAAGAGTTTTAGGTTTGTCAATTTTAGTTTCTTTAATTCGGACTCATGGAAATGATTTTTTTTTTTCAATAAATTTATGTTAAAATTAATTATTATAATAATATTTATGATTCCATTGTGTTTTAAAAAGAATAGATTTTGATTAGTTCAGTTTATATTTTTATTAATAAGATTAATTTGAATATTTATGGGAAGATTTAATAGTTTATGAATAAATATTAGATATTGAATAGGTAGCGATCTTTTATCTTTTGGTTTAATTTTGCTTAGATTTTGAATTTGTTCTTTAATAATTATAGCTAGAGGGGGAATTTATTTTAATAAAAATTTTTATAATATATTTTTATTTTTATTGTTAATTTTAATAATTTTTTTATATTTTACTTTTAGATCAATAAATTTGTTTTTATTTTATTTATTTTTTGAAAGAAGTTTAATTCCTACATTATTTTTAATTTTAGGATGGGGGTATCAACCTGAACGTTTACAAGCAGGAATTTATTTATTATTTTATACCTTATTTGCTTCTTTGCCAATGATAATTGGAATTTTTTATTATTATATAAGTTATTTTACATTAAATTATTTTTTTTTTAATGATTTATATTTTTTTAATTTATATATGTATATTAGAATGATTTTAGCTTTTTTAGTTAAAATACCTATATATTTTACTCATTTATGATTACCAAAAGCTCATGTTGAAGCTCCTGTTTCTGGTTCTATAATTTTAGCTGGTATTTTATTAAAATTAGGGGGGTATGGATTATTACGGGTAATGAATTTATTTATTTGTATTGGAAAATTTTGGTCTTGTTTATTTATTAGAATTAGATTATTGGGGGGATTTTTAATTAGATTAATTTGTTTACGTCAAACTGATTTAAAGATTTTGATTGCTTATTCATCAGTTTCTCATATGGGTATAGTTTTAGGAGGAATTATGACTCTTAATTATTGGGGATTTTGTAGATCTTATACAATAATAATTGCTCATGGTTTATGTTCTTCTGGATTATTTTGTTTAGCAAATATTTCTTATGAACGATTAAATAGTCGTTCAATATATATAAATAAGGGGTTGATTAATTTAATGCCTAGAATAACTTTATGGTGGTTTTTATTAAGTTCTTCTAATATAGCTGCCCCTCCCTCTTTAAATTTATTAGGGGAAATTGGTTTGTTAAATAGATTAATATCTTGAACTTGGTTTTGTATATTATTTTTAATATTATTATCATTTTTTGGGGCTGTTTATACATTATATTTATATTCATATAGACAACATGGTAAATTATATTCTGGAAAATATTCTTGTTCATCAGGTTATATTCGAGAATATTTAGTTTTATTTTTACACTGAGTTCCGTTAAATATATTAATTTTAAAAAGAAGATATTTTATTATGTGAATTTATTTAAGTAATTTAATTTAAAATTTTGATTTGTGATATCAAAAATGTAATTTTTTTACCTTAAATTATTTTTAAAATTTCAATTTGTTTAATTAGATTTGTTTTTTTATTTATTTTTAGATTAATTAGATTTTTTTTTAGTTTAAAATTTTTATTAATTGATTATTCTTTGATTATTGAGTTAGATTTATTTATATTAAATTCAAGATCTTTAGTAATAAGATTATTATTAGATTGGATATCTCTCATATTTATAGGATTTGTATTGTTTATTTCTTCTATAGTTATTTATTATAGAAAAGAATATATATTAGGAGATAATATAATTAATCGTTTTATTATGTTAGTTTTAATATTTGTTTTTTCTATAATATTATTAATTATTAGTCCTAATTTAATTAGAATTTTATTAGGGTGGGATGGTTTAGGGTTAGTTTCTTATTGTTTAGTAATTTATTATCAAAATATTAAATCATATAATGCTGGGATAATTACTGCTTTGATAAATCGAGTGGGAGATGTAATATTATTAATTGCAATTTCTTGGATATTAAATTTTGGAAGTTGAAATTTTTATTATTACATAGATTTAATAGTGGATAATTATTATATAAGTATAATTGGTTTTTTGGTTATAATTGCAGCTATGACTAAAAGTGCTCAAATTCCATTTTCTTCTTGATTACCTGCGGCTATAGCAGCTCCTACTCCTGTTTCTGCATTAGTTCATTCCTCAACTTTAGTAACTGCTGGGGTATATTTATTAATTCGTTTTAGAAATGTATTAAGAGAATCAATAAAAATATATTTATTGATTATTGGAGTTTTAACTATATTTATATCTGGTTTGGGGGCTAATTTTGAATTTGATTTAAAAAAAATTATTGCTTTATCTACTTTAAGACAATTGGGATTGATAATAAGAATTTTAGCTTTGGGGAGTTATAAGTTAGCCTTTTTTCATTTATTAACTCATGCTATATTTAAGGCTTTGTTATTTATATGTGCAGGAAGAGTAATTCATAATTTTAATGATATACAGGATATTCGTTATATGGGAAATTTAATTGTATTTATACCCTTAACTTGTATAAGAATGAATATTTCTAATTTAGCTTTGTGTGGTATACCATTTTTAGCTGGGTTTTATTCAAAGGATTTAATTTTAGAATTTTTATCTATGGGAAATTTAAATTTAATAATTTATTTTTTATTTTTTTTATCAACCGGATTAACTGTATGTTATTCTTTTCGATTATGTTATTATACATTAACCGGAGATTTTAATTTTTATTCTTTATATTCTTTGATTGATGGGAGATGAATTATATTAAAAAGAATAATAATAATATTATTTTTTGTGATTATTAGAGGTAGAATATTAATATGATTAATTTTTCCTGTTCCTTATATAATTTGTTTGCCTTTAAATATGAAAATTATAGCTTTATTGGTAAGATTTATAGGGGGGTGACTAGGATATGAGATATCTAAATTTTCAATTAGTTGAGTTTCAAAATCTTTATTATATTATAATTATAGATTTTTTTTTGGTTATATATGATTTTTACCAAATTTATCTACTTTTTTTATTAATAATTTTCCTTTAATGATTAGATATAAATTATTTAAGAGATTTGATCAGGGTTGGAATGAATATTTTGGGGGACAAGGAATTTATATAAATTTAAAAAATAATTCTATATTTTTTCAAGTTTTTCAAGATAATAATATAAAAATTTTTTTTATTTTAATAATTTTTTGATTAATATTTATATTTATTATATTTATATAATTTAAATAGCTTATAATTAGAGTTTAATATTGAAGATATTAGGGAGATTAAAATAATCTTTAAATA